AATGAAATGCCTGAATAAAGGGTTATTTTGATAGAATAAATCATGTAAAAATTTTACTTTCATTAATTAAATTTTAATTGTATATTATTTATTACAGAATGAAAATATATAGCTTAAATGGATATAGACCTGTAAATAGCCCTGATAAATATAAATAACCTACAAATTATTTAGTTTATAAAATTACAGAATGAAAATATATAGCTTAAATGGATATAGACCTGTAAATAGCCCTGATAAATATAAATAACCTACAAATTATTTAGTTTATAAAATTATAGAAATCAACTTTTTTTAGTAAATAAATTATATTTAATAGAGTCAAACTATTTCCAAAAGAATCAAAAACTTTTATACAYCTTATACTAAAATATAAAACAATAAAAAGATAAGCTAACTAAGCTTTTAGGTTCATACCCCAAATATAAAGGTAAAACTCCTTTTCTTTTTAATTTTTTTTATCTATAAAATTATTTTCTCATCTACCTTATTTATAGGAACTATAATAGCCATTTCCTCTTTCTCATGATTAGGAATCTGAATAGGCTTAGAGATTAATCTATTATCTTTTATTCCCCTAATTAGAACAAAAAATAATTCCCTTTCTTCTGAATCTTCAATTAAATATTTTCTAATTCAAGCTCTAGCTTCATCTATATTTCTATTCCTCCTTATCATTATAATAATGAAAACTAAAATACTAACAGATCTATTCTACTATAATAAAACTATTATTATAATAATAAACTCTACTATCCTACTAAAATTAGGCGCAGCCCCTTTCCACTTCTGATTTCCAGAAATTATAGAAGGTTTAAACTGATCTAATAGAATAATCTTATTAACTTGACAAAAAATTGCCCCCATAATTATTATTTCTTACCTAATGAAAAACTCAATATTTATTGCTATAATTATTATCCTATCAACATTTATTGGAAGAATCGGAGGATTGAATCAAATCAATCTTCAAAAAATTATAGCTTACTCTTCTATCAATCATATCGGATGAATGATCAGAGCATTTTTAATTAATAATTATATATGAATAATATATTTCTCAATTTATTCACTCATTTCTCTAACAATTATACTTACATTCAAAAAATTTAATCTATTTTTAATAAAACAAATCTTTATAATAATAAATAAAAATTACTTAATTAAATTTTTTATTATACTAAATTTTTTATCCTTAGGTGGATTACCTCCATTCTTTGGATTTTTACCCAAATGATTAATTATTCAAAACTTAAGAACTAGAAACTTTTTTATTGTCATATTTATAATCATAATAACTTTAATTACTTTATTTTTTTACTTACGAATTACCTACTCTAGAATAATAATTTATAATATAGAACTAAATTTTAATATTCTAATAAATAGATTCCATAATAATAAAATAATAATTAATTTTTTAACATTTATTTCTATTAATGGCCTAATTCTATATTCACTATTTATCAATTTTTATTAAAGGATTTAAGTTAAAATTAAACTAATAGCCTTCAAAGCTAAAAATGAAGAAAGTGCTTTAAGCCTTATAAAGCCTTAGAAAATTATAAAAAATATTAAGAATGACCTATCTTTAAATTTGCAATTTAAAATTTTTTTTAAACTATAATATTTGATAAAAGAAAGATTTTTTTTCATACATAAATTTACAATTTATTGCCTATATTCAGCCATTTTACCGCAAAAATGATTATTTTCAACAAACCATAAGGATATTGGAACTTTATATTTCTTATTTGGAGCTTGGGCAGGAATAGTGGGAACATCTCTAAGAGCATTAATTCGAGCAGAACTGGGAAATCCTGGGTCCTTAATTGGAGATGACCAAATTTATAATGTAATTGTTACGGCCCATGCATTTATTATGATTTTCTTTATAGTTATACCTATTATAATCGGAGGATTTGGAAATTGATTAGTGCCCCTAATATTGGGAGCTCCAGATATGGCTTTTCCTCGAATAAATAATATAAGATTTTGATTACTGCCCCCCTCTCTATCTCTATTATTAATAAGAAGAATAGTGGAGAGAGGTGCAGGAACTGGATGAACAGTTTATCCACCATTATCTGCGGGGATTGCTCATGGGGGAGCCTCTGTAGACTTGGCAATTTTTAGACTTCACCTAGCGGGAATCTCCTCAATTTTAGGAGCTGTAAATTTTATTACAACTATTATTAATATACGATCAACGGGAATAACATTCGATCGAATGCCATTATTCGTATGGTCTGTGGGAATTACAGCTCTTTTACTATTATTGTCATTACCAGTATTGGCTGGGGCTATTACTATGCTTTTAACAGATCGTAATCTAAATACATCCTTTTTCGATCCAGCAGGAGGAGGTGATCCAATTTTATACCAACACTTATTTTGATTTTTTGGCCACCCTGAAGTTTATATTTTAATTTTACCTGGATTTGGAATAATTTCTCATATTATTAGTCAAGAGAGAGGGAAAAAAGAAACATTTGGATCCTTAGGAATAATTTATGCTATGCTTGCAATTGGGCTATTAGGATTTGTTGTCTGAGCCCATCATATGTTTACTGTAGGAATAGATGTAGATACGCGAGCTTATTTTACTTCTGCAACTATAATTATTGCCGTTCCTACAGGAATTAAAATCTTTTCTTGATTAGCTACTCTTCATGGATCACAAATCTCTTATAGACCTTCTTTACTTTGAGCTCTGGGGTTTGTATTTCTTTTCACAGTGGGGGGTCTGACGGGAGTAGTTCTAGCTAATTCTTCAATTGATATTATTCTCCATGATACCTATTATGTAGTAGCTCATTTTCACTATGTTCTATCGATAGGAGCTGTGTTTGCTATTCTAGGGGGTTTTATCCAGTGATTCCCCCTATTTACAGGCTTAACCTTAAATTCTAAATTATTGAAAATTCAATTTATTGTCATATTTGCAGGAGTAAATTTAACTTTCTTTCCACAACATTTTCTAGGGTTAAGAGGTATACCGCGACGATACTCTGATTATCCTGATGCATATACTTCTTGAAATGTGATTTCTTCAATTGGTTCTACTATTTCATTTATTGGAATTTTAATATTAATTTATATTGTATGAGAAGCTTTTATCTCTCAACGTTTAGTAATCTTTTCTAATCAAATATCTTCATCAATTGAATGATTTCAAAAATTCCCCCCAGCAGAACATAGATATTCAGAATTACCTATATTATCTAGTTTCTAATATGGCAGATTAGTGCAATGAATTTAAGCTTCATAAATAAAATTTATAACTTTTATTAGAAAAATGGCAACATGATCCAATCTAAATCTTCAAGACAGAGCCTCTCCCTTAATAGAGCAATTAACCTTCTTTCATGACCATACATTAATAATCTTAACTATAATTACTATTTTAGTAGGATATCTAATATTTTCTTTATTTTTTAATAAATATATTAATCGATTTTTATTAGAGGGGCAAGTAATCGAAGTTATTTGAACTATTCTACCAGCTATTATTTTAATTTTTATTGCCCTCCCATCACTACGTCTACTATATCTACTAGATGAAATTAGAAATCCCTGATTAACTCTAAAATCTATTGGCCACCAATGATATTGAAGATATGAATACTCAGATTTTAAAAAATTAGAATTTGATTCTTATATAATTCCTATTAATGAATTACAAGAAAACAATTTTCGCTTATTAGATGTTGACAATCGAATCGTATTGCCCTATAATTCCCAAATTCGAATCTTAGTTTCTGCTATGGATGTTCTTCACTCATGAACAATTCCATCCTTAGGAGTTAAAGTTGATGCTACTCCGGGACGATTAAATCAAACTAATTTTCTTATGAATCGACCAGGATTATTCTATGGACAATGCTCAGAAATCTGCGGAGCAAATCATAGCTTTATACCCATTGTAATTGAAAGAGTTCCTACAAATATCTTTATTAACTGAATTTCTAAAATAAGAGAAATTTCATTAGATGACTGAAAGTAAGTATTGGTCTCTTAAACTAAATTATAGTAAATTAACAATTACTTCTAATGAAAGGAATTAGTTAAATTATAACATTAGAATGTCAAACTAAAATTACTAAATTACTAGTATTCTTTAATGCCTCAAATAGCCCCAATAAATTGATTATTTTTATATTTATTTTTTTCAATAATATTTATTTTATTTAATTTTATAAACTTCTATATTTTCTTAATTAAAGAAAATAATTCAATAATCAAATCTATATCCATAAAATTTATAAATTGAAAATGATAACAAATCTTTTTTCAACTTTTGATCCTTCAACAAATATTTTAAATTTTTCTATTAATTGACTAAGTTCACTTATAGGATTACTAATTCTGCCTGTAACTTTCTGATTTATTCCCTCTCGAATAATGGTAATTTGAATTAATATCATTAGAATTCTTCATAAAGAATTTAAAACTTTATTAGGACCTTTTAATCATAGGGGGAGAACTTTTATATTTATTTCTCTTTTTACATTTATTTTATTTAATAATTTTATAGGATTATTTCCTTATGTATTTACAAGATCAAGTCATATAACCATAACTTTAAGTTTGGCCCTACCCTTATGGTTAAGATTTATAATATTTGGATGAATTAATCATACCCAACATATATTTGCCCATCTTGTTCCTCAGGGAACTCCTTCCATACTTATACCATTTATAGTTTGTATTGAAACAATCAGAAATATAATTCGTCCTGGAACTCTAGCTGTCCGTTTAGCTGCTAACATAATTGCGGGTCATTTATTATTAACTCTATTAGGCAATACAGGACTAAAAATAAGTTCATCTCTAATTATCATGCTAATTATTGTACAACTATTACTTTTAATATTAGAATTTGCTGTCTCAATTATTCAATCTTACGTATTTGCTATCTTAAGAACCCTGTATTCTAGAGAAGTAATTTAATGATAACACATTCAAATCATCCCTTTCATTTAGTTAACTATAGACCATGACCTCTAACAGGAGCTATGGGAACTATAATCACAGTTTCTGGATTAATTAAATGATTCCATCAATTTAATATTAACCTATTTAGAATTGGAATTTTAATTATTCTTTTAACCATACTTCAATGATGACGAGATGTAACACGAGAGAGAACCTTTCAGGGGCTTCATACATTTAGTGTTACAATGGGATTACGATGAGGAATGATCCTATTCATTACTTCTGAAGTATTCTTCTTTATTTCTTTTTTTTGAGGATTTTTTCATAGAAGATTAGCCCCTACAGTTGAATTAGGGGGAATTTGACCGCCTCTAGGAATTTCCCCATTTAATCCCCTACAAATTCCTCTTCTCAATACACTTATTCTTCTAACTTCAGGAGTAACAGTTACATGAGCCCATCATAGCTTAATAGAAAATAATTATAACCAAGCCTTACAAAGATTATTATTTACAGTTACATTGGGAATTTATTTTACCACTCTTCAAGCCTTCGAATATATGGAATCCTCTTTTACTATCGCAGATACAGTTTATGGATCTACATTTTTTATAGCAACAGGATTTCATGGAATTCATGTAATTATTGGGTCTACATTTTTAATAGTTTGCTTATTTCGTCATTATCTGAATCACTTTTCATCAATTCATCACTTTGGTTTTGAAGCAGCTGCATGATACTGACATTTTGTAGATGTTGTATGATTATTTCTCTATATCTCTATCTACTGATGAGGTAGATAATTTATATAGTATAAATAGTATTTTTGACTTCCAATCAAATGGTCTAATTATTTTTAGTATAAATAATCATAATCATAATAATCACATCAATTATTATTATACTTATTACTCTTATTACTATAAGATTAGCAAGAATCTTATCAAAAAAAACTTATATAGATCGAGAAAAAAACTCCCCATTCGAATGTGGTTTTGATCCTATTGATTCTGCACGATTACCCTTTAGAATTCACTTTTTCTTAATTGCTGTTATTTTCTTAATTTTTGATGTTGAAATTGCTTTATTATTGCCTATAATTATAATCTATAAAATCTCTCAAATTAAACTTTTAATAATTACCTCAATATTTTTTATTTTTATTCTTCTAATTGGACTATATCATGAATGAAACCAAGGGGCTTTAAATTGAAAATTATGGGAATATAGTTAATTATAACATTTAGGTTGCATCTAAAAAATATTGAAGACTCAATTATTCTTAAAATAAGAAGTAAAAAAAATTACATTTAGTTTCGACCTAAAAATTGATGAATTTCATCCTTATTTATTAATTGAAGCCAAAAAGAGGCCTGTCACTGTTAATGATATCACTGAATATAGTTCCAATTAAAGAAATATGATGATCAAGATAAAGCTGCTAACTTTTTTCTTTAGCGGTTAAATTCCGTTTATATCTCTATTTATATAGTTTAATAAAAACATTATATTTTCAATATAAAGATAAAAATAATTTTTATAAATATTTAAAGATTCTAAATCTCCCTAATATCTTCAATATTATGCTCTTAATATAAGCTATTTAAATTAAATTAAAAATAACATTAATAAAATTATTAATCAAAAAATTATTAATATTAAATAAATTTTTATATTATTATTTTGAAAAAATTGAAATAAAGAAGATTTAGAAGATAAATTCATATAAATACCTTGACCACCAAAATACTCATTTCACCCCTGATCAAAATTCTTAAATAATTTATATCTTATTATTAGAGGAAAATAATTAATAAAAAAAGTTCTAATATTAGGTAAAAATCATATAAATCCAACAAAAAATCTAAAACCATAAAACTTTAATGATTTAGAAAATCAAGAAATAGAAAACTTAGAAATCTCGTATCCTAATCAAGCCCCTATGAATCTAACTACTAAGGCTATTATTTTTATCCATTGAGGTAAACAAATCATCAAAGGAGTTGGAAAAATCATTCATATCAGCATTCTTCCTCTAAAAATCACTACTATTAATATAGTTAATATACTTTTTAGCATAATTCAACCTCTATCATTTAAAGAATGAAGAGAATAAAAATTAAAATCCCCAGTAATCGAATAATAACATAAACGAAATGAATAACATACCGTTAATCCAGTAGATAAAAAAAATAACATATATATTAAAATATTTAAATTATTTATAGAAGTAAATTCCAAAATTAAATCTTTAGAGTAAAATCCTGCCAAAAAAGGCATCCCACATAATGCTAAATTAGAGATATTTATTCTTACACATGTTAAAGGTATATGAACTATTAAATTACCTATAAAACGAATATCTTGAATATTTTTTAAATTATGAATAATACAACCAGCACATATAAACAATAAAGCCTTAAACATAGCATGAGTTAAAAGATGAAAAAAAGCCAATCTAAATCTTCCTATAGCTAAAATTCCTACTATTAATCCTAACTGGCTCAAAGTTGATAGAGCAATAATTTTTTTTAAATCAAACTCAAAATTAGCCCCCAATCCTGCTATAAATATTGTTAATACTCCAATTAATAAAAGATAAAATTTTATCCCCTCTCTTAAAATATTTCTAAACCGAATCAATAAAAAAATCCCCGCAGTTACTAAAGTTGAAGAATGAACTAAAGCAGAAACAGGAGTTGGTGCTGCTATAGCAGCTGGTAATCAAGATGAGAAGGGAATTTGAGCTCTCTTTGTTATAGCTGCAACCATAATTAAAATACCAATAATTATTATAAATTTATCTCTTTTTATTAAATCTATATAATAAATATAATTTCAACTTCCAAAATTTAATATTCATGTAATGGCAATTAATAATATAACATCCCCAACTCGATTTATTAAAGCTGTAATTATTCCTGCATTATAGGATTTTATATTTTGATAATAAATTACTAAACAATAAGAGACTAACCCTAAACCATCTCAACCTAATAAAATTCTAATTAAATTTGGACTAATAATTAATAATATTATAGAAAATACAAATATTAACACTAATATAATAAATCGATTAATATTTAAATCCCCCCCTATATACTCATCTCTATAAAAAATTACCATAGAAGAAATAAACAATACAAAACTCATAAATATTAAAGATATTCAATCAAATAATAATCTTATAACTAAAGAATTAGAATTTAATGACAATAATTCTCATTCAATAATTATAGAATAATCTAAAATCAAAAACTTTAAACTAAAAAAAAATCTCAATATACTAAAAATTAATAAAAAAAAAAATCTAATAACACAAATAGAAATATTTATAATAATTTAAGGTAATTACTATTACATTTTTGATACCACAAATCAAAATTTTTATTAAACTACTTAAATAAATTCATAATATAAAAATACTTCTTTTAATGATTAATACATTTAAAGGAAATCAATGAAGAAATAAAAGAAGAAACTCTCGAATGAATCCAGAAGAACAAGAGTACTTACCTGAATAAATCCTACCATGCTGACTATAAGAATATAAATATAACGTATAAACTGCACTAAAAAAAGATATCAATATCAAAAATATAAAAGAGAATCAAGTTCATGATATAATTCTATTTAATAAACTAATTTCCCCTAATAAATTTATAGAAGGAGGAGCTGCTATATTTGATGATCTCAATAAAAATCATCATAATGATATTCTAGGCATTAAATTAATTAAACCCTTATTTATAAATATAGAACGTCTATTTAAACGTTCATAAGAAATGTTGGCCAAGCAAAATAACCCAGAAGAACATAACCCATGAGCAATTATTATAGTATAAGATCCACAAAATCCTCAATAATTCAATGTTATAATACCCCCCAAAACTAGTCCTATATGAGCTACAGAAGAATATGCAATTAAAATTTTTAAATCTGTTTGACGCAAACATACTAATCTAATTAAAAATCCTCCCACTAAACAAATTCTAATAAATAAAAATGATCAAAACTTCCCCAAAGAAATAAATAAGCCTATGATACGAAGAAGTCCATATCCCCCTAATTTCAACAAAATACCTGCTAAAATTATAGAACCTGAAACTGGAGCTTCAACATGAGCCTTAGGCAATCATAAATGAACTATATACATAGGCATTTTTACTAAAAAAGCAAAAATTATTCTTATATATATAAAAATATTAAAAAAATATAAGTCATTTAAAAAAAAAAAATTTAATGAATAAAACTTAATATAATAATAAAAAATACCAATTATTATTGGCAATGAAGCAAATAAAGTATAAAATAACAAATAAATTCCAGCCTGTAATCGCTCAGGTTGATACCCCCACCCTAAAATTAATATTAAAGTAGGAATTAATCTTCTTTCAAAAAATAAATAAAATAAAAATAAATTTATAGATCTAAAGGTAAGAAATAACAATATTAATAAAATTAATAATAAAAATAAAAATAAACCATAATAATTATTTTTTATATAAATTCCTCCTCTTGCTATAACCATTAATGAACAAATTCAAAGTCTTAATAAAATTAATCCAAATGAAAGAAGATCCGAACCCAAAAAATATGAAATATTTATTCAAATTCTATTAAATCTTCCTATAAATATAAAAATAAATCTTATTAATAAAAAAAAAAATTGCATTAATCAAAATATATTTTTCTTAAAACATAAAGGAATCAAAAAAACTATTATTACTATTAACTTTAACATAAATTTATAGAAAAAAAATAATCATTTCCATATGTTCGAATTATAGAAACTAAAATAGATAACCCTAAAACTCTCTCACAAACACAAAAAACTAAAAATACTATTCTAAAATAAAACTCATAATCTAGAAAAGATAAAAATATAAATATTATAGCATATAAAGATAAAATTATAAATTCTATTCTCAATAATATTAATAACAAGTGCTTACGTTTAGAAGAAAACACTACTAATCCAATAAAAAATATAATAAATAAAAATAAAAAATTTAATATTAATATAATTAGTTTTAATAATTTAAATAAAATATTGGTCTTGTAAATCAAATATAAGAATTCTTCTTTTAAAACTTCAGAGAAAAAATTAAACTTCTATCTTTAATCTCCAAAATTAATATTTTTATTAAACTACTCTCTGTATTTTTATTTTTATTATTTCATTAAATTTTTTTATATCAATCATATTTTTATTTATAAACCATCCTATATCTATAGGACTAACATTAATAATCCAAACAATYCTGATTTCTTTAATAACAAGAATATATTCTTATTCATTTTGATTTTCTTATATCTTATTTCTAATCATAGTAGGAGGAATATTAATCTTATTTATTTATATAACTAGATTAGCAGCAAATGAAAAATTTAAATTTTCCCCTAATTCAATTATTATAATATTTATTATATTATTAAATGTATTTATAATTTTAATGGTAGATAAAATATTAATGCTTTCTATATTCAAAAATTTTAATATAAATGAAATCATAAATGATCTTTCTTTATTTAAAAATGAAAATATTATTGCTTTAAATATAATATATAATAATCCAAATTTTATAATTACAATTATATTAATCAATTATTTATTTTTAACATTAATTATAGTTGTAAAAATTACTAAATCTAATTCTGGCCCATTACGGCAAAAATTTTAATGAATAAACCCATACGTCTCTCACACCCTTTATTAAAAATTATTAATATAGCTTTAATTGATCTTCCTTCTCCTTCTAATATTTCCCTATGATGAAATTACGGATCTCTCTTAGGCCTATGCTTAGTAATTCAAATTATTACAGGAGTTTTCTTAGCTATGCACTATTGCGCTAACATCGAACTAGCATTCTATAGAATAAACCATATCTGTCGAAATGTAAACTATGGATGATTAATACGAACTCTCCATGCTAACGGAGCATCTCTATTTTTTATTTGTATTTATATTCATATCGGTCGAGGAATATATTATGGATCTTATAAATTAACTCATACATGAATAATTGGAGTAGTTATTCTATTCGTAGTTATGGGAACAGCCTTTATAGGATATGTTCTTCCATGAGGACAAATATCATTTTGAGGAGCAACAGTGATTACTAACCTCTTATCAGCTATTCCTTATTTAGGAAATATATTAGTACAATGAATTTGGGGGGGATTTGCAGTAGATAATGCCACCCTAACTCGATTTTTTTCTATTCATTTTCTTTTACCTTTCATTATTATTGCTTTAGTAATAATTCATTTATTATTCTTACATCAAACTGGATCAAATAATCCCCTGGGAACTAATAGAAATCTAGATAAAATCCCCTTTCATCCTTACTTTTCCTTTAAAGATATAATAGGATTTATTGTCCTTATAATAACTCTGACTATTCTAACTCTTAAAAGTCCATATTTATTAAGAGATCCAGATAATTTTATCCCAGCTAACCCTTTAGTTACTCCTGTCCACATCCAACCTGAATGATATTTTCTTTTTGCCTATGCCATCCTTCGATCTATCCCTAATAAACTAGGAGGGGTAATTGCTTTAATTCTATCAATCTTAATTCTTATAATTTTACCCATATCTAATAAAAGAAAATTCCAAAGATTGAAATTTTACCCTTTAAATCAATTCTTATTTTGAACCTTTACTATAATTGTAATTTTACTTACTTGAATCGGAATACGAACTGTAGAAGAACCTTATATTATCACAGGACAAATTCTTACAATTCTTTATTTTATATACTTTATAATTAACCCAATTTTTAATAAAATTTGAGACAAATTAATTTTCTAGTTAATGAACTTGTTAAAGTATATGTTTTGAAAGCATAAAAAAGGATTAATACCCCTATTAACTTTACTAAAAATAATTCACTAAATTAATAAAGAATACAAGAAAATCCTCAAACCTAAATAAAAAAACATAAAATTTAAAGAAATTGGCAAAAATCCCTTTCAAGCTAAATATATTAACTTATCATAACGAAATCGAGGTAAAGTCCCTCGAGCCCAAATAAATAAAAAAGAAATAAATACTAATATTAAATAAAATCCTAATGAATATAAATTTCTACCCATAAATATTACTCTAAATAATATTCTTATAAATAAAATTCTAGAATATTCCGATAAAAAAATTAAAGCAAATCCGCCTCTTCTATATTCAATATTAAACCCAGAAACTAGCTCAGATTCCCCTTCAGCAAAATCAAAGGGAGTTCGATTAGTCTCAGCTAAACTAGAAACAAATCAAACTATCCCTAAAGGCAAAGTTAAAAAAATTAATCAGATATACTCTTGAAATTTAAAAAAATCTATTAATCTAAATCTTCTAACTAAAACTATAAAAGATATAAAAACTAAGGCTAATCTAACTTCATAAGAAATAGTCTGAGCCACAGCTCGCATACCCCCTAATAAAGAATATCTAGAATTAGAAGATCACCCAGCAATTATTACTGTATAAACCCCTAAACTTGTAATACATAAAAAAAATAATATTCTTAAATTAAATATAAATAATCCTAATAAATAAGGTATTACTCTTCATATTAATAAAGATAAAAATAATCTCACAATAGGAGAATAATAATATATAACATAATTTGATAATAAAGGAAATGTTTGCTCCTTAGAAAATAACTTAATCGCATCTCTAAAAGGCTGTATAATCCCTATAAATCCAACCTTATTAGGACCCTTGCGAATTTGAACGTATCCTAAAACCCTCCGCTCTAATAATGTTAAAAAAGCCACTCCCACTAAAACACAAATTACTAATAATAATATACAAGCTAATGAAACATAATCTAAAATATACAATATTACTTATAATAAAAATTATATTCTTGAATTCTAAATTCATTGCACTAATCTGCCAAAATAATAATATAACTCAAAAATAAAAATATCCCATATATTTTATATTTGGTCCTTTCGTACTAAAATATATTAACTTAATAAAGATAGAAACCGACCTGGCTTACACCGGTCTGAACTCAGATCATGTAAAAATTCAATGGTCGAACAGACCAAAATTCTAAACTACTTCACCTAGAATAATTTTTAATCCAACATCGAGGTCGCAAACTTTCTTATCGATATGAACTCTCTAAAAAAATTACGCTGTTATCCCTAAGGTAACTTAATCTTAAAATCTCTAATAAAGGATCAAAAATTTATTAATTTATATGTAAACTATAAAGAATTAATCTAATCTTTTTATTACCCCAATAAAATAATATTTCATATAAACAATAAAATAATCTTAATTAAATATATTACAAAATATTATAAAGATCTATAGGGTCTTCTCGTCTTTTATAACTATTTAAGCTTTTTAACTTAAAAATTAAATTCTATTTATTAATCAAAGACAGTATCTATTTCGTCCAACCATTCATACAAGCTTCTAATTAAAAAACTAATGATTATGCTACCTTTGCACAGTCAAATTACTGCGGCCATTTAATTAATCAGTGGGCAGGCTAAACCTTAAATTCTACTCTAAAGGACATGTTTTTGTTAAACAGGCGAATAAAAATATTTTGCCTAATTCCTTTAAATAATCTTTATCTTTATATAATCTAAATATTTATAAATATACTAATTTAATCATTATAACTAATATTTAATTATTAATTATTACTTATCTATAAAACTTTAAATTTTTCTAAAAATAATWCTATTAATAAAATTAATAATAACATACTAAAATTGATGAATATTTCTAAACCTACTTATTTTATTTCATATAATATATAAAATTTTAAAACTTTAATTAAAAGCTAATCCCCTTAACTATTATTAAATAAATTAATTTATTTAAATAAATAAATAAATTAAATTTAATTAACTGAATTAAAATCATTTCTAGATAAACTAGATATATTTAAGAACGAATAACTTTTCATTACTAACAAATAATTTTATATATTTATTTTACAATAATAAAAATAATTTATTTTCCCTCTTAAATTCGAGAAAATTAAAATCTATAATGTTTATTTAATAAACTCTGATACACAAGGTACAAAAAATTAATTTTACTTTAATCTAAAAAATCTATATTTCAAAATTCTCTTACAATACTAATAAACTATAAATCCCTGAATTTTTTCTATAAACTATACTAAAAATAATTATTAATAAAATTATTTATATTAAATTCCAATAAAATCTAAATTAAATAATATTTTTATTTCAAATTAAACCGATTTACACGATAACCTTTTAATGTAAATAAAATGCTTTACTTATCAAGCTCTAATTTGTATCATTCTAAATACACTTTCCAGTACATTTACTTTGTTACGACTTATTTTATCTTAAAATAAAAGCGACGGGCGATATGTACACATTTTAGAGCTTAAATCATAAAATTAATTTTAATTTTATTACTATCAAATCCTCCTTCATTATAAATTTTCATATATAAATCCATAATAAATAAATTTATTGTAACCCATTTCTTCTTAATAATAAACTGCACCTTGATCTGATATGCTATTTAATTTAAAATCTTAAACATTTATATTCTTTTAAAATACTTAATAACGACGATATACAAATCTTAAAACTAAGTATAATTTATTGTGGACTATCAATTATAGAACAGGTTCCTCTGAATAGACTAAAACACCGCCAAAATCTTTAAATTTTAAGATCCTAACTACTACTACTTTGATTTTTAATTTACGTTTAAAATAATAGGGTATCTAATCCTAGTTTAAATTTCAAATTTCATAATATCAATAACTTTATTCTAACTACTTTAAATTTAAAATTTCACCTTATAAATTTAATATTTATCTACAAAAATCATCTAATTATAAATCAATAAAACTTATTTACATTTTTTGTATAACCGCAACTGCTGGCACAAATTTTGTTAATATTCAAATTTATTTATAATTCTTAATTTCTTAAATTAATAAATTTTTATACTGCGAATAAAAAATTAAAATAAACTATTAAAATTCAATTTAAATTCCTACTAAAACTTACATGTAAATAAAAAATTAAATAAATTCCTAAGCCAAAATTAAACTTTATATAATTAAATCAAAGATACTATCGTTAATTCAATTTCTATTATATATCCTTTTATTAATGATAATTTTAAACTCTAAAGTTAACCTATCGAAAACTAACAGAAATCCCAAAATCCAATAGCAATTTTCCCTAGCTCTTATAACAAAATTCATATTTTTTCAAAAATATTAAATTTTTCAAAAAATTTTTAGCCCTATTTTTTGAACCCCTAATAATATTTATTAAAAAAATTAACTTTATCACCCATCTAAATAACTATTATAAAATATGATAACTTTGAAAGATGGGACCAAAATTACGCCCTGTGTTTATATTTCTGCTTACCTAAAAAATTGCAATTTTATTTTTATTTTTTTAAACTTTATCTTAATAATTTTAACCAACGGTACTAAAATTAAGTTTTCAATATAAATTAGTACCTAAAAAAATAATCTCACCCCTATATAAATCTAATTTAATTTATATAAATTTAACAAACTATAATAATAAATTTATTTATATATATATAAATTAATTAACTATAAATAGTATTTGACATTAATACATTTAAATAAAAATAAAAAGAGAAATATTAAAAATTAATAAATAATAACTAATAAAAAAAATATAATTCTTTAATAAATATAAATTTTATAAAATTTTAATTAAATATTAATAATTTAAGAGAATATATAAATTTTATATTTTAAAGAATATTTAACATAATATAAATATTTCTATCTATTCTTTTTTTTTTTTAATATATATATTAAAATTATTAAAAATATATTTATCATTAAACATTTATTAATTAATAAATATCAATAAAATATTTTATATATAATAAATCAAGGGTTAATATTAATTGAATTTTTACTATATATTAATAATAATTTAATTAAATATTTTTTATTTATTTATATAATTATTTATATACATTTTATTCTTTAATTATATATTAATTATATATATATATATTAATAAATTTGACCTTTTTTAATATTTAATTAAATTCTTTATTATCTTTTTTAWTTATTTTTTTTAGATAAGTACTTAATGTAATATAAATCAGGATATTTTATGAAATTATGTGTTATTTAGATAAATAAGACTTTTTTTTATATACATTAATAGATACATATTAATTACCAAGCTCATATTATCCTAATAAATTTCTCTATATTAAAAGATTTCTATAATTTCTAATAGATAGATATATATTATATAAAGTATTTATATATATATAAATATCTATTGATTATATATTATATAAAATTTTATTACTGGAAAGTTCGTGTCAAAATGGGCATTTTTGGGCCCCAAACCCCCGATTTTTGGAAAACTCAGCCCCCCTAATTTACCCCCCTAAATCGTAACCCCAGTAAATTTGACGAGCTATGTAAAAATAAATTTGTGCTTATTTAGTTCAAAATAGTGATTTTAAAGTAATATAGAACAAAATTTTTTACCGATAGCTTCTCTAATTTATTTAATTAAATATTAAAAA